TGTACCCAAAACAAACGCGCTACCAAGCTGCGCTACATCCCTTTTCCAAATTGTTGTACAATGCCATTGTACACAATTCCTTTCTTGTTTTCCACATCGTAATTTTCTTCTATTTCTCTATCTATATAGAACTTTCTTGTCATTTCTTGTTTTTGGTCTCATATAATCAGGGAAGGGTATATATCTAAAATCAAGTTGAATTTCATCTATAAAAGAAAGATTACTATTCCTTAGTAATGTATCGGAAGAAGGGATCATCTTTTTCTTTTTTAGGGATAGGAAAATCTCGTCTATATGGTTCATTCTATATATATATATAGAATATTGATTTTGTTTTTTTAGTTAGGAATTTCCCCTAAATAAAGAAATACAAACGATCTTGGGCAAGAGTATCTGATCATATATGTATTCCAATAAGGAAGGAGGATTTTCAATGCGGGATATAAAAACATATCTCTCTGTAGCACCCGTGCTAAGTACTCTATGGTTTGGGGCTTTAGCAGGTTTATTGATAGAAATTAATCGTTTATTCCCAGATGCTTTGTCATTCCCTTTTTTTTAATTCTAGTTATTCCTATGCGAGAGATAGAATTCTTCATGACATGACGAAAATTTTCTTTCAATCCTTTTTTAGTATACGAAGCAAAAAGAAAGAAAAGATGGATTGGGTTGAACCTCAGAGTCATCAAAAATTTGGTAAATCCCATTTTGGAAGAAAACCAAAATTGAATTAAAATAAAAGCGGTATCCAAGCTAAGTCAGGCCTCACAAATCCGAGCATAGAAAGAGGCTGGCTAGGGCGGAGCTTGCTACTTAAATGAAAGGATTTCGAAGCAAAATCCTTGCTAATTCGACAAGGATTGTATTCTTTAATTATTTCTCCATTTTTTGTTCTATTGGATTTGATTCTTCTTTTTCGGATCCAATATAGAAGAATAAAAGAACAGGTATAAAACTTAAGTTAAGTCGATCCAAAAAGGAAAGGAGGTTCATGGCCAAGGGCAAAGATGTTAGAATCAGAGTGATTTTGGAATGTATCAGTTGTGTTCGAAAGAATACCCATAAGGAATCGACGGGGATTTCTAGATATAGTACTCAAAAGAATCGCCACAATACACCCGGACAATTAGAATTAAGAAAATTTTGTCGTTATTGCCGCAAGCATACGACTCATAATGAAATAAAGAAATAGGAGCATCGTGTTTTTGATTTTTCTAAAGAACAGAAAGAGTAAGAATTTCTTATTTAATATATTTAATATATAGAACATAGATAGAATACAAAATACAAATCAACTCATCTGATTTTAGGTAGATATTATTTCATATGTATGGAAGTTTTTTTATATATACTATATAAATAAAATAATATATGGACCAAAGAAAGACTACTTCTTCTGGATCCAAAATTAATAAAATAAAGAAATCCATTTTTTTTTTTTCAAATTTTAAAATAAGGAATAAATCATGTATATATCTAAACAACCTTTTCGTAAATCTAAGCAACCTTTTCGTAAATCCAAACAACCTTTTCATAAATCCAAGCAACCTTTTCGTAAATTCAAACAACCTTTTCGTAAATCCAAACAACCTTTTCGTAGGCGTTCCCGAATTGGTCCAGGGGATCGAATTGATTATAGAAACATGAGTTTAATTAATCGATTTATTAGTGAACAAGGAAAAATATTATCCAGACGAATAAATAGATTAACCTTGAAACAACAGCGATTAATTACTCTTGCTATAAAACAGGCTCGTATTTTATCTTTCTTACCATTTCGTAACTATGAGAATGAGAAGCAATTTCAAACCCAGTCAATTTCAATAATTACCGGTCCTAGACACAGAAAAAATAGACATATTCCTCAATTAACACAAAAATTCAATTCCAATCGAAATTTAAGAAACTCCAACCAGAATTTAAGAAACAACAATCGGAGCTTAAGTTCCGATTGTTGATGTTTTATTCGAAAGGGTCAGACTCATATATATATAAATAAAGTAATCCAGTTTAGATTCTTGTGTTTGTTATAAGAAAAGAAAGAAAAATGGGAAAAAAGAAATAGTTTTTTTATTTATTGCAACACGCTCGTTGATTCCTACCACTTAATCTTAATTTATTGTATCTTCCCGGAGTTCCCTCTCCGGGAATTCGGTTTTAATTATTCCTGTATATTACTTTTTTATCCCTTTAATTGATGGTCTTTATTTTATTGGAAATCGTGTAAAGATTATTTGGATTTAATACAGCTACTTGTGCAAGCATTTTACGATTAAGAATCAATTCCTTTTTGTACAGATTATGTATTAATTTACTATAACTATCGAATACTTTATATATCCGTGTTGCTGCGTTTATCCGAGTGATCCACAAACGACGAAAATCCCTCTTTTGCCTGCCTCTATCTCGATGAGAAGAAACAAAAGCTCTTCTTACTTGTTGAGTAATCATTCGATTAAGTCTTAAATGAGCCCCCCTAAAGTTTGAGGCAAATGAACGCATTTTTGTTCGTCGTCTCCGAGCTATATATCCCCGCGGAACTCTGGTCATTGAATCAAATTAACCTTAATGAATAACTAATGATTTATCTTCTTTTAACCGTTCTTTTTTCCATTAATAACAAAACGGATTATTCCGATATATAAAATATTAATTCCAAAGGCTTTTGCTACTATAACCTTCCCCACCACGATTTTTTATTTTATTCCCTTCAGTTATTTCACGTAGAAATAACAAATTCTAACGATACTAAAAAAACCGTGGATTCCATCGTTTCTATGGTTTCCTTTTAAACGGTGAGGCCCTCTCTATACACCGGAGCCCTTTCTTTCATCAAAAGGTATTGGAAACTTGTATAGTTCCCATTCTTTGGCTCTACCTATCCATTATAGAGTAAATCGCTCTTTTCACAATAAATAAGAGTTATTCATACAGTGACGGTATTTAATTATGAAAGTTGGCTAAGTAGCTGACCCTTTAGTCCGTTCTTTTAAGATAAAGGAGCATAAGCCTTTTCTTTTTATTACTATTTCCTCCGCTTAATCGATAACCATTTGCTACCAATGGGGGAATTGCTTCTTCCAATCTTGATGATTGGATTTGCACCAAAGGAAACCATAAATTCCATATACCGTAGAAATCTAGGAGAGAGAAGCTCTATCCTATTCATTGGTACGGATCATGAATATTTCCCAAATTGTCTTATTTGTTTGAACTCATGATCTGAACGAGTCGCACATACACCCTAGCACATGTTCCTCGACGCTGAGGACATCCCTTAAGCGCGGGCGTTTTTCTAGCATTTCGTATTGGCTGTCTTGCATTTCTAATAAGTTGTTTAACGGTTGGCATGTCGTATGTATATAGAAAAAAATGGATTGGTTTAGATCGATCTTAACCTGATGATTCATCATCATGAAGTATTTCTATTTTCTATAAAATCGCATAAAACCCGAATTTAGGTTTGAAATAAATTTACAAGAAATTCAGCCACTACCAATCCTTAAACATTTCTGGAAACCATACGGGATCAGTATCGCAGTGCTCGTCAATCATTTCATCCCCTACAATATCGACAAGTCCATAAGCTTTGGCTTCGTCTGCTGACATAAAAACATCCCTTTCCATGTCTTCGGATACAACCCAAAAAGGTTTGCCTGTTCTTAGTGCATAAACCCTTGTGATCATTTCGCGAACTTTGTGTAACTCTTCCACTTCTAGTAAAAATTCTGGTGTCCTTGCCCGATAATAAGCACTAGCAGGTTGGTGAAGCATAATTCTAGCGTGAGGGAATGCTATACGTTTAGTGGGTTCTCCTCCAAGCAGAATGAAGGAGGCCATGGACGCGGCTATTCCGAGGCATATTGTATATATATCTGGTGTCACCGTTTGCATCGTATCAAAAATCGCCATTCCTGAGATTAGCCACCCGCCGGGGGAGTTTATAAACAAAAAAATATCGCTAATTCCATCTTCTATACTGAGATATACCATGAGACCTGTAATATGATTCGTGATCTCGCAACGAATCTCTTGACCTAAAAAAAGTGTCCTTTCTCGATACATAACATTGTATAAGTCAACCCAAGTCGCTTCTTCATCTCCGGGAATCCGGTAAGGTACTTTTGGAACACCAATGGGCATATTAGATTAATATTATTAAATTTAAGTAAGAAAACTACACTTTAATATGGAAACTTAAGAATGGAAGAGAAAGAAAGAATCCACAGTTTATTATCTTCATTTTTTTCTTATTCTATAAGAATACTATAGATTCTATTAATACATAGATTGAAATGATACATAGATTGAAAAATTATACATATAAGGAAGGTAAGACAGATTGAATAAAGAAAAAGGGATCTGTGATTCGAATGATAAACAAGGAAAGAGGGATTAGGGATCTATTCTTCGTTTTTTGAAATAGCCCAAGCTACCCATTGCATATTGGCACTTATCGAGTATAGAATAGATCTGCTTCTCTTTCTTCTTACAAACAGAATTGGCTTCTTTTTTTTAATGGAATGAAATAAATATTCACGCTTTCTGACACAGAATGCCCTAGAAGGGTTAGGTACATAGGATATGGATAGTCTTTTCCAATGCGATAAAATAAAACGACATCGTGTCTATTTTTCTTTGCTAAAGGGGTATTTCCATGGGTTTGCCTTGGTATCGTGTTCATACTGTCGTATTGAATGATCCCGGTCGATTGCTTTCGGTGCATATAATGCATACAGCTCTAGTTTCTGGTTGGGCCGGCTCGATGGCTTTATATGAATTAGCGGTTTTTGATCCCTCTGATCCTGTTCTGGATCCAATGTGGAGACAAGGTATGTTCGTCATCCCCTTCATGACTCGTTTAGGAATAACCAATTCGTGGGGTGGTTGGAGTATTTCAGGAGGAACTATAACGAATCCAGGTATTTGGAGTTATGAAGGTGTGGCAGGTGCGCATATTGTCTTTTCTGGCTTGTGTTTCTTGGCAGCTATCTGGCATTGGGTATATTGGGACCTAGAAATATTCTGTGATGAGCGCACGGGAAAACCTTCTTTGGATTTGCCCAAGATCTTTGGAATTCATTTATTTCTTGCAGGGGTGGCTTGTTTTGGCTTTGGTGCATTTCATGTAACCGGTTTGTATGGTCCTGGGATATGGGTGTCCGATCCTTATGGACTAACTGGAAAAGTACAAGCTGTAAATCCTGCGTGGGGTGCAGAAGGTTTTGATCCTTTCGTTCCGGGAGGAATAGCTTCGCATCATATTGCTGCGGGTACATTGGGCATATTAGCAGGCCTATTCCATCTTAGTGTCCGTCCGCCTCAACGTCTATACAAAGGATTACGTATGGGCAATATTGAAACTGTACTTTCCAGTAGTATCGCTGCTGTTTTTTTTGCAGCTTTCGTAGTTGCCGGAACTATGTGGTATGGATCGGCAACTACCCCAATCGAATTATTCGGACCTACTCGTTATCAGTGGGATCAGGGATACTTTCAACAAGAAATATATCGAAGAGTTAGCGATGGGTTAGCCGAAAATCTTAGTTTATCAGAAGCTTGGTCTAAAATTCCCGAAAAATTAGCTTTTTATGATTATATTGGTAATAATCCGGCAAAGGGGGGATTATTCCGAGCAGGCTCAATGGACAATGGGGATGGAATAGCTGTTGGATGGTTAGGACATCCCGTCTTTAGAGATAAAGAAGGGCGCGAGCTTTTTGTACGTCGTATGCCTACTTTTTTTGAAACATTTCCGGTAGTTTTGGTAGATGAAGAGGGAATTGTGAGAGCGGACGTTCCTTTTAGAAGAGCAGAATCCAAATATAGCGTTGAACAAGTAGGCGTAACGGTAGAGTTCTATGGTGGCGAACTTAATGGAGTAAGTTATTCTGATCCTGCTACTGTAAAAAAATATGCGAGGCGTGCTCAATTAGGAGAAATTTTTGAATTAGATCGAGCTACTTTGAAATCAGATGGTGTTTTTCGCAGCAGTCCAAGGGGTTGGTTCACTTTTGGTCATGCTACCTTTGCTTTGCTCTTCTTTTTCGGACACATTTGGCATGGTGCTCGAACCTTGTTCCGAGATGTTTTTGCTGGTATTGATCCAGACTTGGATGCTCAAGTGGAATTTGGAACATTCCAAAAAGTTGGGGATCCAACTACAAGGAAACAGACAGTCTGATACCACATTGCTATGGTATCTTTCGCCTCTCTTTTTTGATTTGACATGGGAAAAATCTCCTGTCCTTTCTTTATAAAAATAAAAGACTCTTTTTCTTTTTTTATATGGGAAATGATCCTAAATGACAAGTGAATAGGTGTGGAAGTTATAATTGTAAATAAACCACGATCGAATCTATGGAAGCATTGGTTTATACGTTCCTTTTAGTTTCGACTTTAGGGATAATTTTTTTCGCTATTTTCTTCCGAGAACCCCCTAAGGTTCCGACTAAAAAATGAAATAATTTAATTGAAGTAAGAAGTCTCCCAGATGGGAGACTTCTTACTTCAATTAGTCTCCATGTTCTTCGAATGGATCTCTTAATTGTTGAGAGGGTTGCCCAAACGCGGTATATAAGGCATACCCAGTAAAGCTTACAAGTAAACCAGATATAGAGATGGCGACTAAAGTTGCTGTTTCCATTTTTATAGAATTTCAAGATTACAATGGATCTATGAAAAGATCGTGTATTTACAACTACAACGGAATAGTATACAAAGTCAACACCAATGATTAAATAGAATTTATGGCTACACAAACCGTTGAAGATAGTTCTAGACCTAGGCCAAAACGAACTGGCGCAGGTAGTTTATTGAAACCCTTGAATTCGGAATATGGGAAAGTAGCTCCGGGTTGGGGGACTACTCCTTTTATGGGGGTTGCAATGGCTTTATTCGCGATATTCCTATCTATCATTTTAGAAATTTATAATTCTTCTGTTTTACTGGACGGAATTTTAATGAATTAGGTTTCTACTAACTAAAACTATGAAGTCATAGTTTTTCCATCCAAAAAAGGTCTTTCTGCTTTAAGCTCCACATTTCTAGACATTCAGGTAGTTCGACCGTGGATTTTTTTGTTTTGGTATCTCTGGAATATGAGTGTGTGACTTGTTAGAATTGATCCTATTGATAATACATAGAAAGCGCCTGTTCTCTCTATCAAGATGATTCTAATTCGTCGGATATTATTTATTCTAGTATCTGGAACACGAAATACATAGAGTGGATCAAGAAAAAAAAATGGAACTATGATTCATAGTCACTATTTAGGCCTCGTAACCAGACTGAAAAAAAAAAAAAAAAAAATGAAAGTAGTTCTTAATAAAAAAAGAACTTTTCTTCCTTCCAATTTTGTTTGCCCAAAAGACAACTTTTTTTTCTCTCGATTTTGTCGAGTTATTACACCAATTCAATAAATGATCATCAAGCGGTTCTTATTCGAAGAACCCTTGCCTTTTGTTTAGCTTGAGAATCAATCATCGTGGCTCTAGTATG